CCTTCCCTTTTTTCGGAAGAAAAGGAGGATCCGGACAAAATCGATGAAACAGAAGAGATCCGAGTGAATGGAACGGAAAAAACAAAGGATGAATTCCACTTTCACTTTAAAGAGACATTCTATAAAAATAGCCGAGTTTATGAAACTTCTGATCTAGATGGGAATCACGAAAATTCGAAGTTAGAAATCCTTAAAAACAAAGAAGATACTTTCTTCTGGTTTGAAAAACTTCTTGTGATCGGTCTTTTCGACTATAAACGATGGACTCGTCCATTGCCATTGCGGTATATAAAAAATGAGCGATTTGAAAATGCTGTAAGAAATGAAATGTCACAATATTTTTTTTACACATGTCGAAGTGATGGAAAACAAAAAATCTCTTTTATGTATACACCGAGTTTATCAACTTTTTTGGAAATGATACAAAGAAAGATGGCTTTGTACACAACCGAAAACCCTTCCTCTTATGAACTAGATAATCAGTGGGTTTATACGAATGAACAAAACGAAAACAAGCTCAGCAACGAGTTTATAAGTCGAATAGAGGCTATAGATAAGGGATCTCTTCCTCTGGATGTAGTACTCGAAAAAAAAACTAGATTGTGTAATGATGAAACTAAAAAAGAATACTTGCCTAAAAAGTATGATCCTTTCTCGAACGGGCCTTATCGTGGAATAATCCATTTTGTTTTTTCCCCTTCAATCATAAATAAAATTCCCATCGGAAATTCCATCGGAACTCTTTGGATAAATAAGATCCACGAGATCCTTATTGCTACTAGTTATCGAGAATTTGAAAAAAGAATAGCTGCATTTGATCGAAAATCAATATCAACGGAAATTCGTAATGGTAATTTCTTGAAATTTATTAGTGAATTTACTGTAAAATCAATATGCTCAATGGATTTCAATTTCAAATTGAAAGGACTTTTTTTATTTTCCGAACAAGAAAAAAAAAATAATTATTCACAAGCAAAATTGTTATTCAATGCAGTTATAACTGATACCAACGAGCAAAAAATTAGAAACAAAGACATTGAAATGGAAATAAAAGAAATAAGTAAAAAAATACCTCGATGGTCATACAAATTAATTGACGAGTTAGAACAACAAGAGAGACAAAATGAAGAAGACGCAGAGGAGGATCATCAGATTCGTTCAAGAAAAGCTAAACGTGTAGTAATTTTTACTGATAATCAGCAGAATCCCGATACTTATACCACTACCCCGGATACTAATAATTCTGATCAAACAGACGAAGTCGCTTTAATACATTATTCTCAACAATCGGATTTTCGTCGAGACATAATAAAAGGATCTATGCGCGCTCAAAGACGTAAAATAACTATTTTGGAATTGTTTCAAGCAAATGTACATTCCCCGTTTTTTTTTGACAGAATAGAAAATCCCCCTCTTTTTTTGTTTGATATCTCCGAACTTATTAAATTTATTTTTATAAATAGGATGGGTAAAAACACAGCATTCATAATTTCTGATTGTGTGGAAGAAGATACAAACGAACAAGAGAAAAAAGAAGTGGACAAAAGAGCGACGGACAGATTAGAAGATCAAGCACGAATCGAAATAGCAGAAGCCTGGGATAGTATTATATTTGCTCAAATAATAAGAGGTTCAATCTTAGTAACACAATCAATTCTTAGAAGATATATTATATTACCATCATTGATAATAGCTAAAAATATGGGTCGTATGCTATTATTTCAATTTCCCGAATGGTCCGAGGATTTAAAGGGTTGGAAAAGGGAAATGCATGTTAAATGCACCTATAATGGTGTTCAATTATCAGAAACAGAATTTCCAAAAAACTGGTTAATAGACGGTATTCAAATAAAAATATTATTTCCTTTCCGTTTGAAACCCTGGCACAGATCTAAACTAGCCTTCCCTTATCTAATAAAAAAGAAAGATAAAAAAAACGATGATTTTTGTTTTTTAACCGTTTTGGGAATGGAAGCTGAACTACCTTTTGGTTCTCCACGAAAAAAATCTTCGTTTTTTGACTCCATTTTTAAAGAACTAAGAAAAAAAATTCTGAAATGCAAAACAAATTGTTTTCTAGTTTTAATAGAAAGAACAAATTTTGTTCTAATAATCTCAAAAGAAATAAAGACATGGATTATAAAAAACATTATCTTTATACAAAGAATACTAAAAAAACTATTAAAAATAAATCCAACTCTATTTTTGGGGTTGAAAGAAGTATCTGGATCGAATGAAACTAAAAAAGACAAAGATTCGAGAATCAGTAATAATATGATTTATGAATCGTTCAGTCAAATTAAATCTCTCGATTGGACAAATTATTCACTGAAAAAAAAAAAAATAAAAGATCTAACTGATAGAACAAATCGAATCAGAACTCAAATAGGAAAAATTCTAAAAGACAAGAAAAACAAAAAAGGTAATGATGCTGAAAGATTTGAATCTCCAAAAATTTTTGGGCCAATGTTTAAAAGAAGAAATATTCGATTAATCCGTAAATCCATTTTTTTTATAAAATTTTTCTTTGAAAAGATATATATATATATCTTCTTATTTATTATTAATATTCTTCAGATTAATACACCACTTTTTCTTGAATCAAAAAATATATATATGGGTAAATACATTTCCAATATTAAAGCCAATCAAGAAAGTATTGATAAAACAAATCAAAATACAATTAACTTTAGAAAGTATCTTTCTAATCTTAGTAAGAATTCACAGAACTTATCCTCTTTGTCACAAGCATATGTCTTTTACAAATTATCACAAATCCAAGTTAATAACTTAGATAAGTTACGATTTTTCCTTCAATATAATGGAACATCTCTTTTTCTTACAAACGAAATAAAAGATTATTTTGGAGCCCAAGGAATATTGCATTCCGAATTCCAAAATAAAAAAATTCAAAATTTTGGAATAAATCAATGGAAAACACGGTTAAAGGGTCATTATCAATATAATTTATCTAAAATTAGATGGTCTAAATTAGTGCCAGGAAAATGGCGAAATAGAGTTAATCAAAGTTGGATGGCCCAAAATAAAGATTTAAACAAACGGGATTCTTATGAAAAAGACCAAGTAATTTATTATAAAAAAGAAAATTATTATAAATTACCAAATGAAAAAGACTATGGATATGATCTTTTATCATATCAATCTATATCTTATGAAAATACGAAGAACTCATCTATTTATGTATCACCATTACGAGTAAACAATAACCAAGGGATTTCTTGTAATTACAACACACGGAAATACAAATTATTTGATGGAATGGGAGAGATTCTTAGCAATAATTATTTTGGAAAAAATGGTATTGTAGATATGGATAAAAATCCGGATAGAAAATATGGGGATTGGAAAATGATCCATTTTTGTCTTAGAAATATGGTCAATATTGAGACCTGGATCAATACCAACAGTTATAAAACCAACAGTTATAAAAAGACTAAGACTATTAATGGCAAAAAAATAGAGAAGAAAGGTCTGATGATTCATCAACAAATAAAGCCTTCCAATAAAAAAAGGTTTGATTGGATGGGAATGAATGAAGAAATACGAAATCGTCCCATATTGAATCTTAAACTTTGGTTCTTCCCCGAATTTGCACTCCTTTATAATTCATATAAAATGAAACCCTGGTTCATACCCATCAAATTACTTCTTTTAAATTTTAATGGAGATGTAAATATTAGTGCAACTAAAAATATCAATAAAAATCCAAAAAAGGATCTTTCATCGAATAAAACAAACTATCTTGAATTAGAAAATAGAAAGAAAAAAGAATCTCCAACTCAAGGGAATCCTAGATCAGATGCACAAAACCGAAGGAATCGCGGATCAGTTCAAGAAAAAGATCTTGAAGAAAATTATGGGGTGGGATCAGATCTAAAAAAACGCAGAAAGAAAAAAGAATACCAAAGCAATACAGAAGTCGAACTCCATTTATTTCTTAAAAGATATTTGCTTTTTCAATTGAGATGGGATGATTCTTTAAATCAAAGAATGCTCAATAATATCAAGGTATATTGTTTCCTCCTTAGATTGATAAACCCAAGAGAAATTGCTATATCCTCTATTCAACGGGGAGAAATGAGTCTGGATATAATGCTGATTCAGAAAGATTTAACTCTTACAGAATTAATGAGAAAGAGTATATTTATTATTGAACCAGTGCGTCTGTCTATTACAAGGGATGGAAAAGTTCTTATGTATCAAACCATAAGTATTTCATTCGTTCAGAAGAGTAAAGACAAAGCTAATCAAGGAAACCAAGAAAAAAGATATGTTGATAAAACCATTGCAAGACATAAAAAAATAACTGAAAATCAAAACAAAAATCATTATGTTTTGCCTGTTCCTGAAAATATTTTATCACTTAGACGTCGTAGAGAGTTTAGAATTCTAATTTGTTTGGATTCCCGAAATGGGAACGGTCGCAATAGAAATCCAGCATTTTGCGATGGGAAAAATGTAAAAAACTGCGATAAATTTTTGGATAAAAGTACAAATCTTGAGATAGCGAAAAATAAATTAATAAAATTAAAATTATTTTTTTGGCCGACTTATCAATTAGAAGATTTAGCTTGTATAAATCGCTATTGGTTTGATACCACTAATGGGAGCCATTTTAATATGGTAAGGATACATATGTATCCACAATGAGGGAGGGTGATAGATTTTATCTATGTATCCTGTAGCATATCTGATATATGAAAGCAACCACATATACACACATATACACATGTGCGATCTTACATTTCATTCTTATACATGATACTAATTCAATGATGTTGACGTATCAATTAGATTAGATCTATCAATAACTCAACAGAATCCTTTTATTTTATTTTAATTATTTCACTTTTCAGCTCAAAAACTTGTTATCTTTTATAAGTGCCGTCCTTTTTTTTTTATATTTCTATACGACTTAAATTAAAAATAAAAATTAGATTGATCATTGACTCGTTTTATTTGATAAAAAAACGATTTAATAAGATTAGGAGTCCCTAATTTAATTAAGTATACCCGATTAAAGTGGTTGAGATTGTTGACATTATTCTAAATTCTAATTTTTTATTTCTGATCGGTAAAATTTAGATCTTTAAACAAGAAAATAAAAAAGGGGGAGAATTTTTTGTTTTATGGTAAAAAATGCATTCAGTTCAGTTTTTTTGCACGAAGAAAAAGAAAAAAACCAGGGGTCTGTTGAATTTCAAGTCTTCAGTTTCACCAATAAGATACGAAGACTTACTTCACATTTAGAATTGCACAGAAAAGACTATTTATCTCAGCGAGGTCTCCGTAAAATTCTGGGAAAACGGCAACGATTACTGGCTTATTTGTCAAAGAAAAATAGAGTACGTTATAAAGAATTAATTGGTCGGTTGGATATTCGGGAACTAAAAACTAACTAATTTTAAGAACCTTAATTATTAATTATTTGATTTATTATATCTTGAATTTTTATAAATTTATTTTTGTTTTCAGTAATTCATGGAAGAATGAATCGGGGAAAAACCTATGAATGTACCAGCTACCATAAAAGACCTCATGATCGTAAATATGGGTCCTCATCACCCATCCATGCATGGGGTTCTTCGTCTCATCATTACTCTAGATGGTGAAGATGTTATTGACTGTGAACCAATATTGGGTTATTTACACAGAGGAATGGAAAAAATTGGGGAAAACCGAACAATTATACAGTATCTGCCTTATGTAACACGTTGGGATTATTTAGCTACTATGTTCACAGAAGCAATAACCGTAAATGCACCAGAGCAATTAGGAAATATTCAAGTACCGAAGAGAGCCAGCTATATCAGAGTAATTATGTTGGAGTTGAGTCGTATAGCTTCTCATTTATTATGGCTTGGGCCCTTTATGGCAGATATTGGTGCACAAACCCCTTTCTTCTATATTTTTAAAGAAAGAGAATTAGTATATGATTTATTCGAAGCTGCCACTGGTATGAGAATGATGCATAATTATTTTCGTATCGGAGGAGTGGCTGTTGATCTACCTCATGGCTGGATAGATAAATGTTTGGATTTCTGTGATTATTTTTTAACAGGGATTTCTGAATATCAAAAACTTATTACACGAAATCCTATTTTTTTAGAACGAATTGAGGGAGTGGGCATTATTAATGGAGAGGAAGCAATAAATTGGGGTTTATCAGGACCAATGCTACGAGCTTCCGGAATACAATGGGATCTTCGTAAAATTGATCATTATGAGTGTTATGACGAATTTGATTGGGAAATAAAATGGCAAAAAGAAGGAGATTCATTAGCTCGTTATTTAGTACGAATCAGTGAAATGACGGAATCTATAAAAATTATTCAACAAGCTCTGGAAGGAATTCCGGGGGGGCCATATGAGAATTTAGAAATCCGATGCTTTGATAGAGTAAGCGATCCTGAATGGAATAATTTTGAATATAGATTCATTAGTAAAAAACCTTCTCCCACTTTTGAATTATCAAAACAGGAACTTTATGTGAGAGTCGAAGCACCAAAGGGCGAGTTGGGAATTTTTTTGATAGGAGATCAAAGTGTTTTTCCTTGGCGATGGAAAATCCGACCACCCGGTTTTATCAATTTGCAAATTATTCCTCAGTTAGTTAAAAGAATGAAATTGGCTGATATTATGACGATACTAGGTAGTATAGATATCATTATGGGAGAAGTTGATCGTTGAAATGATAATTGATACAACAGAAGTAGAAGATATCAATTCGTTTTCAAAATTGGAATCCTTAAAGGAGGTCTATGGGATTATATGGATGCTTATCCCTATCTTGACTCTTGTATTGGGAATTACAATAAGTGTACTAGTAATTGTATGGTTAGAAAGAGAAATATCCGCAGGGATACAACAACGTATTGGACCTGAATACGCTGGCCCTTTTGGAATTCTCCAAGCGCTAGCAGATGGGACAAAACTACTTTTAAAAGAAAATATTATTCCATCTAGAGGAGATACCAGTTTATTTAGTATCGGACCATCCATAGCGGTCATATCAATTCTACTAAGTTATTCAGTAATTCCTTTTGGCTATCACCTTGTGCTAGCCGATCTAAATATTGGTGTTTTTTTATGGATCGCTATTTCAAGTATTGCTCCGATTGGACTACTTATGTCAGGATATGGATCAAATAATAAATATTCTTTTTTGGGTGGTTTACGAGCTGCTGCTCAATCGATTAGTTATGAAATACCATTAACTCTATGTGTATTATCAATATCTCTACGTGCGATTCGTTGAGACATAAACTTTTCCTATTTCTTTTTACTTTATTTCTAGGAAAGGTTTGAATAGATATCTTCATTTATTTGTTTATCATTTGGGTTGACGAACTAAATCAGATAGTTATATGAGTGAAAGAAAACAGCTTAGAAGTTCGCAGTAAAAAGATCGAGTCTCATTTCCTATGTACCAGGATTAAGCAAAAAGAAATATAAGCAGTAAAGACTGTTTACCCCAAGATTGGTTGATTGGACATCATATCATAGCTTGAAGCGGGTTAAAAAGATCAACTATATGGAGTTTTCACTATCGTTTGTATGTATTTACATACATGTATTACCATAACGGGTCATTACGCAAAAATAAGTGGATGGTTAGAAACACCAAAATTACACAAAGGATTAGTAATAGAGATTATGTAAATTATCCAAAGCAAAGGGGCATTTCCGCATAAAAGGAATACTAATTGGGGCTTTAAGTTGGTAGAAATGATCAGGTAGTACTCCCCATGATTCCGATCCAGAGTATGCTCCTATCCACCAATTAAAGAAATGACTATTAGGAACGAAATAATCCTTTACTTTTTTCAATACCCTTTTGAGAAAGACGAGTAGGAACGAAAAAAAAACGAATGAAATAAAAAAAGAGAGATCTTTTTATTTTTTCTATATCTTATATCTATATATAGAAATAGAATTCTTCTCGTGATTGATGAACTAATGTAATATCTATATCTAATTCTTTTTCGTAATCGAAAACTATGGGTTGAAATATCTATGGATATTTACACAAGGAGTATTTTATTTAAGGATTTCGTTATTACTCAAAAATAAAAAATAATTCTTATTATTTATATTAAATAAATTAAATTAAAGTGATAAAATAAAGGATGAGATCAATTCAGAAGTACTTAATTAGTATTATAATAGACGGAATTCCATTGGTCTAATTCGGGACCTTTCAATAGATTTTTACTCTATCTAGAACATATAAAGATAAAGAATGCTGATCCGGTCCTTAGATTTATTTGTGGTTCTCGAGGAGCCGTATGAGGTGAAAATCTCACGTACGGTTCTGTAATAGCGATGGGAACGGTGATGTTATCACCGACTATGATTATCTAACAGTTCAAGTACAGTTGATATAATTGAGGCACAGTCAAAATATGGTTTTTGGGGGTGGAATTTGTGGCGTCAACCTATAGGGTTTATCATTTTTCTAATTTCCTCCCTAGCGGAATGTGAGAGATTACCTTTTGATTTACCAGAAGCAGAGGAAGAGTTAGTAGCAGGTTATCAAACCGAATATTCAGGTATAAAATTTGGTTTATTTTATGTTGCTTCCTATTTAAATCTACTAGTTTCTTCATTCTTTGTAACAGTTCTTTATTTCGGTGGGTGGAATCTATCTATTCCGTACATATTTATTCCTCAACTTTTTGAAATAAATAAAGCGAGTGGAGTTTTTGGAATGATACTTGGTCTTTTTATTACATTAGTGAAAACATATTTGTTTTTGTTCATTCCTATAACAACAAGATGGACTTTACCTAGGCTAAGAATGGACCAATTATTAAATCTTGGATGGAAATTCCTTTTACCTATTTCTCTAGGTAATCTATTATTAACAACTTCTTCCCAACTCCTTTCCCTGTAAATAAACTCATTTTTATTCGCTATTTATATCAAACATCAAACAAGAGAAAGAAAAAAAATTACTCATAGATATTCACGATATGTTCCCTATGGTAACCGGGTTCATGAATTATGGTCAACAAACAGTACGAGCTGCAAGGTACATTGGTCAAAGTTTCATGATTACTTTATCCCACACAAATCGTTTACCTGTAACTATTCAATATCCTTATGAAAAATTGATAACATCGGAGCGTTTCCGCGGTCGAATTCACTTTGAATTTGATAAATGCATTGCTTGTGAAGTATGTGTTCGTGTATGTCCTATAGATTTACCTGTTGTTGATTGGAAATTGGAAACGGATATTCGAAAGAAACAATTGCTTAATTACAGTATCGATTTCGGAATCTGTATCTTTTGTGGTAATTGTGTTGAGTATTGCCCAACAAATTGTTTATCAATGACCGAAGAATATGAGCTTTCAACTTATGATCGTCACGAATTGAATTATAATCAAATAGCTTTGGGTCGTTTACCAATGCCAGTAATTGACGATTACACAATTCGAACAATTTTGAATTAGCCTCAAATAAAAAATGAATAAACCTCATGATTCAAGAACAATTCAAAATTACTAAGATTCCATTTTTTTTTATCTAAAAATTTCCTTAGTCAATAATTAATTATACAATAAAAATACCGACTATTGATTGATTGGCAAGAAACCAGGCTTCATTTGAATTAAAAATCTAGGTATATATTCGTAATTATTTTTACATTTACAGATATAGCTTGTTTGAACTCCCATTTAGCATTTTGGATTAAAGAATAAGATTGATCCAATTATTGGATCTAGATCAATTCACATCCATTCGAATTTATTAGCATTTAGAATTAAATTCATAAAAACGTATCATCAGGGTAATTTTCCTGGTCAAGTCAATAAGGTCATGAAAGATTTTCGATTTATTTATTATTTTACATATATATAATGGATTTACCTGGATCAATACATGATTTTCTTTTAGTGTTTCTGGGATTGGGTCTTATATTAGGAGGTCTGGGGGTGGTATTACTTAACAATCCAATTTATTCTGCATTTTCATTGGGATTAGTTCTTGTTTGTATATCTTTATTCTATATTTCATCAAATTCCCATTTTGTAGCGGCCGCACAGCTCCTTATTTACGTAGGAGCTATAAATGTTTTAATCATATTTGCTGTGATGTTTATGAATGGTTCAAGATCGTACAAAGATTTTACTCTTTGTACCGTTGGGGATGGGGTTACTTCGATGGTTTGTACAAGTATTTTTGTTTCACTAATTACTATTATTCCAGATACTTCATGGTATAGTATTATTTGGACTACAAGATCAAATCAGATTATAGAGCAAGATTTGATAAGTAATAGTCAACAAATTGGGATTCATTTAGCAACAGATTTTTTTCTTCCATTTGAACTTATTTCCATAATTCTTTTAGTTGGTTTGATAGGTGCAATTGCTGTGGCTCGTCAGTAATAAATTATTAATCAAAATAAAACTTTGTTCTGTGTTTATTTCAATTCTATTTGAAGATTGTTCATATATCATATAACAAAAAATGTTTTTATTTCAATATATTACTACCAATAAAATAGATTTATTTATTTGTCTTTGTTCCACATTTGTTAGCTCCGTAGCTATTAGTTATTAAATTCTAGTCAATTAAATCGGTTTAATTGTTGTTCATCTTTAAATGCATCAATATAATATTGATAAGGAGTTGGTCAATGATGCTCGAACATGTACTTATTTTGAGTGCTTATTTATTTTCTATTGGTATCTATGGATTGATCACGAGTCGAAATATGGTTCGAGCCCTTATGTGTCTTGAACTTATACTGAATGCAGTTAATCTAAATTTAGTAACATTTTCGGATTTTTTTGATAATCGCCAATTAAGAGGAGACATTTTCTCAATTTTTGTTATAGCTATTGCAGCCGCTGAAGCAGCTATTGGATTAGCAATTGTTTCATCAATTTATCGTAATAGAAACTCTATTCGTATCAACCAATCAAATTTTTTGAATAAGTAAGATAAAAATGAATTATATTCATCAAATAGATATTTAAGATAAGAATCTTCATCAATTCCAATTATCATGTATCATACGTAATATATGATCATGTTTATGTTTGCAAAAACGTAACAAATCAAAGTATCTTGGCCCTTTCTCCCCTCATGAGCCGATCCAGAAATAGAAAATTCTGCTTAATAATTGATTCGTCTGGTGTCTAAATATATGATTCATTTTTTAAATTTACTAGATTGAAAATTTATGATGTTTAAAAATTAATAATAGATCCAATGTCACACTCAGTAAAGATTTATGATACATGTATAGGGTGTACTCAATGTGTCCGAGCTTGCCCCACAGATGTATTAGAAATGATACCTTGGGATGGATGTAAAGCTAAACAAATTGCTTCTGCTCCAAGAACAGAAGACTGTGTTGGTTGTAAGCGATGTGAATCCGCCTGTCCAACGGATTTCTTGAGTGTTCGAGTTTATTTATGGCATGAAACAACTCGCAGCATGGGTCTAGCTTATTAATATGTTCTAGAAAACTCCACGCAAATTCATTTGGTTTTTTTATCGACAAAAACCCGTACTCAAAAACTAAAAATCTATTTTATTTTGAGCACGGGTTTTTTTGTCCAAGTGTATCTTGTCTTTACCACGAATTATTTTCCTTGGTTAACAATAATTGTAGTTTTCCCTATATTCGCGGGTTCCTTAATTTTCTTTCTACCTCATAGAGGTAATAAGATAATAAGGTGGTATACCATATGTATATGTATATTAGAACTCCTTCTAACGACCTATGCATTCGGTTATCATTTTCAATTGGATGATCCATTAATCCAATTTTTAGAGGATTATAAATGGATTAATTTTTTTTATTTTGATTGGAGATTAGGAATAGATGGACTTTCTATAGGACCCATTTTACTTACCGGCTTTATTACCACTTTAGCTACTTTAGCGGGTCGGCCAGTTACTCGAGATTCCCGATTATTCCATTTCTTGATGTTAACAATGTACAGTGGTCAAATTGGATCATTTTCTTCTCGAGACCTTTTACTTTTTTTCATCATGTGGGAGTTAGAATTAATTCCTGTTTATTTACTCCTATCAATGTGGGGGGGAAGAAAACGCCTGTACTCAGCTACAAAGTTTATTTTGTACACTGCAGGGGGTTCTATTTTTCTCTTGATGGGAGTTTTGGGTATCGGTTTATATGGTTCCAATGAACCAACATTAAATTTGGAAACATTAGTTAATCAACCGTATCCTGTAGCATTGGAAATCCTATTTTATCTGGTATTTCTGATTGCTTTTGCTGTAAAATCACCGATTATACCTCTACATACATGGTTACCAGATACCCATGGAGAAGCACATTACAGTACTTGTATGCTTCTAGCTGGAATCTTATTAAAAATGGGAGCTTATGGGTTGATTAGAATCAATATGGAATTATTACCCCGTGCTCATTCTATATTTTCGCCCGGTTTGTTGATAGTAGGCACAATACAAATCATCTATGCAGCTTCAAC